GCGCCCGAATAATCAAAAGAAAAACTTCTGTATAAACAGAAATTCTGTTTATACACTTTATTTTTTAATTCTGCCAATTGACTAGAATCATAAATGGAATCGGATTCTATCTAATACAACGAAAAATTTTCAAATTCAACAATGAACTAGAGAAAGAGAAATAGAATGGAATGGAAAATATCAAAAATCAATAAAATTAAGGCGGCTAGAAAAACTTATTAGATACCATGGATTCGGATATCTAATAAGTTATACCTACTATTGGATTTGAACCAATGACTCCTGCCGTATGAAAGCAATACTCTAACCACTGAGTTAAGTAGGTCAGTTAGAATCAAAAAGAGAAAGAAATGGAACCCATCACATCGATGGATTATAAATGTAATATTATTTATAAGCAATACCGATCAAAGAGATAAAAGTTGGATCATGTAATATTCATCTTGACAAGAAATTATTGACATGATAAAATATATATCACAAGCAAAAGGGCTATAGCTCAGTTAGGTAGAGCACCTCGTTTACACGCGCGCCGATGTTTTTTCAGAGGAGTACATTATGGAATCAAACAACTTATTGAGAAGTTGATGTCTTACTCCATGACTTTTAGGGAACAAGAGAACAATAGCCTGACAAAAGATTCGGTCCAATTTAGGTGCCCCTTTTCTATTTATATTTTTAGATTTTAGGCAACCAATAGAACCCATTATTGATTTAAGATATTGATAAGGGGAATACTAACTCTATTCAATGCTAGGCATAATGAGTATAAAGACCTCAAAAAATTCTTTTTTCGTCCTATCTTATGAACTTTAAGGTGTATGAAGTTTCATATTGGATTTTTTAAATAAAAGGGGGGCGATGGAGACTTCATTTAACTTAGGTTGATCTAAGCCAAAAGCAAACCTACGTCAGGATAACCTTCTTTGAAACACTTCGGTAGTGCTCTCAGATCGGAATCCAAATAAGAAATCAGAGCACATGGAGCCATCTTCTTATCTTCTTGTCAAGAGAATTATGGTAGACTAACTGATTATTTATATCAGTTAATGGAAGAGCCCAATGCAAAAAAATGCATGTTGGGTCTTTGAAACAGTTCGAATCATTTTGAGAATAATCAGTTTGATCTGTTTTACCGAGAAAGTCTACGGTTCGAGTCCGTATAGCCCTAAAAAAAATGAAATAAAATTCAAATACAAAGATACAAAGACAAAAATTGTATAGTTTTTATTTCTTCATTATTGTATTGTTTGTAACTAGCCACTTGCAATTGCTTGGTTTATCGAAAAACGAAAAAAAAAAAGCATTCTCATAAGCTTGCTCGCAGGAATCATTCAGGATAGAGTATAAAGCCGAAATCAAAAAAAGTGCACTTCAATAGAACCAATAGCTATTTTTTTTTATCTTGTCTTGGCTAAACAAACCCAATTTTCTTTCCTAAGTCAATTACATTAGGAATTTTCCCTTTTCCTATCCGCAATCAAAAAGAGTTAGTGATACTTTTTTTCTTTGTCTTTGGGATACCCGCCTAAGCCTAATGAATTTTTGGAGTCAAAATCATGACACGAACTCATTTAAAAACAAATTCCAACCTAACTCAACAAAAATCAAATCTACTCGTAAGTTACACGGATTTAAAAACGACTTACTCTATTTATAGACAAGCTGGAGTTTGAAAAATTAGGATCTTTATTAACTTTCATTATTAACATTTAACATTGTAAAATGGGCTCTTCTTTATATTGCTATACTAGGTAAGGTATAGCAATAAAAGAAAGGAGTCTTTTATTGCCCTAACATTGAATTGCTAAATTGAATAATTAATAAATTGAATTAATATTATTGAATTAATAATTGAATTAATTTTAATTAATATATTTATATAAATTTCTAAATGAATATAGAAGTAGAATATAGAGAATAGAAATAGAATATATAGAATAGAAGTCGAATTTAGTTAATATAAGATCCTATTCCATTAATGTTTAATATTATTATTATTTATTATTATATTTTATTTTTATATTATATAGGTGGAGGTACTATATTACATATAGAATATAGTATTTTCTATTTTTATATAGATTTTATATGGATTGGTATTTTATTTAATTAGTATTTTATTCAAAATTCTATTTTGAATTCTTTTTTTTTTATAGATTTTTATAGAGAATCCGAAGTGAGATGAAAAATCGAGAAAAGAGTCTTATTTGTATAATCGAGAAAAGAGTCTTATTTGTATAAAGTATAAGAGCAAGATCAATATATATTTATAATTGATATCGAAATAAAAATAAAATTGAAGTAAATGGAACAATTCAAGTCGATGAATCTTGAAATGATACATGTACCACAGCAAACAAAACTAAGCAGTTCAATCAAAATAAATTGTTATTTTGACTAAACAGTTATGAATGAGTTGAAAATGAATTTCAATTCGACTCGAATAATCTAGTATATTTTCTACATTCATAGGAGTGCACCCATGTTTCTGCTTTAC